TTCTTTTTTTTTTTTTTTACATATTTGTTTATGAATATTAATTTTGAAAGGTATATACGTGAGACAAAATCTACTAAATTAATCTATTTCTTTTAAATACCCTACTATAACCATATCGTGGTCTCATTTTATAATACCTCGGGAGCTAATGAAACTATTTTAGTAAAATTGAACTGTCTCAATTCTCGGGCAATCGCACCAAAAACTCGAGTTCCTTTTGGATTTCCTTCTTGATCAATCACAACTGCAGCATTGTCATCATATCGTATTATCATACCGTTGTCACGTTTAAGTTCTTTACAAGTACGGACAATTACAGCTCTGACCACTTCTGATCTTTCTAGAGGCATGTTTGGGACTGCGTCTTTGATCACAGCAACAATAACGTCACCAATATGAGCATATCGACGATTGCTAGCTCCTATGATTCGAATACACATCAATTCTCGAGCCCCGCTGTTATCTGCTACATTCAAATGGGTCTGAGGTTGAATCATATCATTTTTTTTATCTGTTTTTTACAATACAAAGGTCGAAGAAAAAAAGAAATATTGTTTGTCCAAAAAAAGAAACCTGCACCCGCTATTTTTTTTACCCAAGGCCTACTTCTTTTTTATCCCGAAATGATAAATTGAGCTCGTATAGGCATTTTGGACGCTGCTATTGAAATAGCCCTTCTAGCTATATTTTCTGTTACTCCACCCATTTCATAAAGGATTCGACCTGGTTTAACAACAGCTACCCAATATTCGGGAGAGCCTTTACCTGAACCCATACGTGTTTCTGCGGGTCTTACTGTAACTGGTTTATCTGGAAATATACGGACCCATATTTTTCCACCACGACGTGCATTTCGTGTCATTGCTCGTCGACCTGCTTCTATTTGTCTAGATGTGATCCAAGCGGGTTCAAGTGCCTGAAGAGCGTATTTACCAAAACAAATATGATTACCTCGATAAGATATTCCCTTCATTCTTCCTCTATGTTGTTTACGGAATCTGGTTCTTTTGGGGTTATAGTTGATGGTTTGTTTTGAATTCCATCTCTACTACAGAACCGGACGTGAGAGTTTCTTCTCATCCAGCTCCTCGCGAATAGAATGAATTCAAATTAAAGATTTTGAATTCAGATATAATATAATTTGAATTAAGATATACATGTATTTAATAAGTAATATACTGAATCATGGATTTCATTTAATCTAGATCAAATCTATTATTAATTTGTATATCTTGTTTGTATAGATAACTAAATATATTAAATAACTATTTTTTTCTTATATATATATGGTTTTTAGAATGTTAAAACGAATTTTTCTTTTGTTTTACTCTTTATCGTATTGGATTCACCCAAATTTAGCAATCCAAGAAAATAAAGTTTTCGCGGGCGAATATTTACTCTTTCAATTTCTATTTCAGTTCTATCATTAGTTCATAACTTTTCCGAATAGATAAATTGGTCTCTGGTCGGTTCCGCCATCCCGATCAATGAATCATTCGAATTCATTTTCACTAGAATCTTTTGAATTCACAGGTTCCGTCGTTCCCATCGCTTCTTACTTTATGGTTAGGTCTCAATTCTACAATGGAGCTATTAGTTCTTGAGTCAATATTCTTAGTCTTTATTGGCTCGAAGCTCTTTATTTTTTGTTCGATGAGTAGATCCATTTAATGATGAATCCGTATTGATGCTTTATTACACAGCTTTTTCTGAGATGACTCATAGACCTTACATATTGGAATTATATATCATCAATATTCTTTTTCTTTCTTTCTCTCATCCTTCCATTTATCCATACCCTTTATTTTTTTATTTTGATTGACAACTTAGAAGCAGATTTTTTTAATAAAAAAAGATTTCAGTTGCTACAACAATATGAACAATATATCATATCTTGACTGGTTCTTTGGATCCAGATAATACGAAGTGATGAGTTGGTTATTACTTCTATAGTTATTTGTTTATACTATGGGGCTGGTTTTTTATACTAACCCTCAAAAAACCAACGAGTCACACACTAAGCATAGCAATTTTATCAAAAGATTAATTGAATTTTTATTCAACCCTATATAATTATAATTTTTATAATTTGCATTTTTTTTTATTGAACAGAAAAGAAAAAGAAGAAACGAATTTATAATTTTTTGTTCCATCGCTGGATAGAATCGAAAGGCAAATAAAGGTTTATTATTCCCCGTCTATAAATATCCAAATTTTGATGCCTAATACCCCATAGATCGTTCGAACTGTATAGGAACAATAATCAATTTTAGCTCGAATGGTTTGTAGTGGAACCCTACCCTCTCTGATCCATTCAACACGCGCAATTTCTTTTCCGTCAATACGTCCTGCAATTTGCACTTGAATTCCTTTTGTATCTGCTTGTTCAGTTAATTCTATAGCCTTTTTCATTGCTTTACGAAAAGAAACTCGATTTTTTAATTGGCCGGCTATAAATTCTGCAAGAATATTAGGGTTTCCATAAGGCTTTTCAATTCGT